ATCTGATGAATCCGCCCAAGCAGGCTTACTAATGGGATGTCCTGAAAAGTTACAAAATTTCGCTTTAGCCAATGATCCAATCAAAGGAATAATTGGAACTATAGTATCAAACTTTTTAATAACAATATCGATAATAAATGACTTTTCTAACATTTGACTCCTTACTGCTGAAGGAGTTGGTCGTACACTTGAAAGATAACCCAGAAAATCGATAAAATGATTGGATAATTGGTTTATATGAATCCTATCTGGTTGAGACCAAAAGTTAAAATGACATTCCCATAAATTGACAAGGTAATATTTCCATTTCTTCATCAGAAGAGGGGTTCCTTTTGAAGACAAAATTGATTTTCCTTGAAATCTGAAATACTGTATGAAAGGATCCTTGAACAACCATAGGATAGTATGAAAATCATTACGAAAATCCACTAAAAAATGTGCTATTTTTCTATAAAAATGTGTTCGATCAAGAAAAGCTCTAGAAGACGTTGATCGTAAATGATAAGATTGTTTACGGAGAAAAACAAATATGGATTCCGATTCATATACATGAAAATTATATAGGAACAGGAAAAATCTTTGATTCTCTTTTGAAAAAAAGAGAATCATTTTCGTTTTTTGAGTAATAAGACTATTCCAATTATGATACTTGTAGAGAAAGAATCTCAATAAGTGCAAAAAGGGAGCATCTTGTATCCAAGAGCGAAGGGTTTGAACCAATAGTTCCAGATGGATAGGGTAGGGTATTAGTATATCTAATACATGATTTAAATGTAATAATTTATCCTCTAAAAAGGGAAATATGGAATGAATTGATCGTAAAGTAGTCATAGATTTGTCTATTTCTTTACTTTCTGGGGAAGATACTAATCGCAGTGAGAATGGAAGTTCCACAATGACTGCAACCCCCTCTGATATCATTTGAGAATCCAAATTTTTATTATGCCCGAAAAAAAAATTTGGATTAGAATCATTCGTAAAAATAATCAAATGCTTCTGTTGATACATTCGAGTAATTAAACGTTTAACAATTATTAAACTATATTTTTTGTCATAACCTAAATTTTCCATAGGCTCATAAAGAATCGATTTATTTAACCCATGATCATGAGCAAGTGCATAAATGTATTCCTGAAAGAGAAGTGGGTATAGGAAGTCCCGTTCTCGCGATCTATCTATCTTTAAATAGCCTTGTAATTCCTCCATTTGAAATTGGATTTGAACCAAAACCGGGGATTTCTTTGGTCATCAAATGATACGATACATAGGTACGATACAGTCAAAACAAGGTATCAAGGTATCATAGTAAGAAAAGATACCTTGGAAATGATTAATCTATGGATTCTCTCTTTTTCCATCCGATTGGTTCTTGTTCGTTATAAGATACCGAAGATGTTTAGAAATCCTTTATTTTTGCAACCCGATCGCTCTTTTGACTTTAGAATTATATTTCTCAATATACTGTTTCTTTTACACATTCGTCTCCGCACAGGGATATAATTAATAGAATAGTTAGGATTCAAAAAAAAAGTGAAGAATCCACTTATTAAAGTGATTTCATAACCTTTGCCCGCCCCAGGGACTAATATATTTCTAACGTATAATTAGATCGGGTAATTGGTAATTATTCGAATTAAGAACCGAAGCTCGTTGCTCTTTTTGTTTCCCTATAATTGGAGCTTTTTGGCTCTATCCATTTATTCACTCGATCCAACCATAATTTATTTTTTGTACCGCTCTAAGAATTAAAACTCTAACAAACTAAACAAATATTTTGTACCGATCCCGTAAGGGTTAAGTACTCTATCTTAAAGTTATTTATTTATGATATGAGTTATTCATTTATACGACATGCTGTTTTTTCCATTCGTTCCCTCTCAGGATCAGTCGGGGTCTTACAAACTCTACCAACGGTATGGACGAATCCGTTCCTTCATCCAAATGTGTAAAAGATTTTAGCCGCACTTAAAAGCCGAGTACTCTACCGTTGAGTTAGCAACCCAAAAATAGAATTATGGTGTGTAGATACGATCGAAAAAAAAAAAGAGAGATTGGATTGCACAACCCCATCAAAAACATTTTTTTATAGTAAATTATGAACATAAAAATGAGCAGCTATAATGAAAATCTGAAAAATTCCCGTATAAGAGAAATTAAATATATCCCAGAGAATTTAAGGAACCTATCGCTTACATGAAGTAAAGTAAAAAAAAAAAACTTATAGGGCGTGGATAAATAGATCTATTTATCCACGATCAATTATATTTTTTCAATACACTATTGTCAATATGAACGTTGAGAAAAAAAAAATATTTTTTTTATAAAATAATAAGAACTTGTGTTGGATTGGCATTTCATAGATAACCTACCTAGAGAATAAAAAAAGTGTAGATGTCGAAAAGAAAAAAATAATCAAGAAGAAAACCTCGGGTTTATTCAATATCCATAAAGATACCATAAGAAAGCTCGGCTTCTTTTTTTAGTGGAGTCTCGCCAAAAACTACCCGATTGGGGGATAATACCATACATAATTTTATGGATAGAACAAAAGATGGGGAAACGGGAAGGGGAATAGTGAAGAAAAAATTACACAAAACTAGACTAGCTCTTTTTTATTTTCTCGTTTTTATATGTATTGTATGAATTACATTTTATTTCGCGTAATTAACGCGAAGTTCCTTAAATATCTCCGCCTTCTTTAAAATATCATGAACAGTTTCCGTAGGTTGAGCGCCTTTTTCAAGGAAATATAAAATGGCGGGAACATTTGAAGAAGCTTGATTTTTTATTGGATCATAAAAACCCACTTTACGAAGATCTCTTCCTTCTCTTCGGGATCGAACATCAATTGCAACGATTCGATAAATGGCTCATTGGGATAGATATAGATGAACAATTCCCCCCTTAGAAACGTATAGGAGGCTTTCTCCTCGTACGGCTCGAGAAAGAATGATTCTAATGTCATAGTATATAGAGTGGCAAATAGATCCATAAAATAATCAATTAAATTAAATCGAAACTATGATTTTTTTCGTTTTTTTGGTCGAAAACCCGAAAAACCATTCGTACTTATAACTCAAGTTAGATAATTCTCAAAGAGTTCAAAGGAAAATCCCGAGTCCTTGGCATTTCATTTATTGAGCTGTCTCTAACCCACTTTTTTGTCTCATTTTTTATCCATTTTTTGGATTCCTTTTTTTATTTTGTTCAAAGTGTTGAGACAAAAAAAATGGGTGTTTTCTTGTTCCAGGATCGTTTATCTTCGTTTTGAATCATTGGGTTTAGACATTACTTCGGTGATCTTTAATCGTTTCAAAATGGCAGCAACATACCTTTTGTTATTTATTGACTATCGAAGAATCGTATAAACGCTTGATTCCCGTGTGATACACTTTATGATCGAAATAGTTTTTCCAACAAAAATTTAAAATCCAAAAGGATTTTTTATTCGAATTGAATCTTTTGAATTTCTATATCGAAGATATGCTTACGAAGTTTTTCTAACTTATTGATTGACATTAACCATAGATCCTTACCTCTGAGAAAAGAAATTAATTAATCTTTTCTGCTCGAGCTCCATCGTGTATTATTTACTTTTACTTTAACTAACAACCCCATTTAGTTGGGTTGTGGGTTGGTTAAAGTAAATAATTAGAACCGAACAAACTATGTCGAGCTAAGAGCACCTCATAATTTATATATTACAAAATGGTGGATGTAAGAATCCACAACCGATCATTCCTTCAAGTCGCACGTTGCTTTCTACCACATCGTTTTAAACGAAGTTTTACCATAACATTCCTCAAGTTTGTTTGGAACCGGTATGGAATTGATTCAATATGGAATCATGAATAATCATTTAATTTACTCAATGGATACATAATCATAATATAATCATAATATACTAATCCGTACTTTTTTTTTCTATTTCTATACTGTATTTCTATACTGTATATATATAATATAGATTTTTTTTTTCTTCCAGAAGTAATTCTTATCAACCAGCACTCTTATTATGATGTGAACCCTTAGGAATAATTCATCGAATCGCTTAGATAGAAAAAAAATCTCTTTCATATGATTCCACTATGGATATCTACATACATCTAGATGGTATCTAACTATAACTTTCTGTAATATAGATTGTATATTCCTATTTCTAATTCTAGTTGCTGTAGTACATAGTACTAAAAATATTTGAAAAAGCGGATCCAAGGCATGAAAATATCCTCTTGATCCATTTATTTATGATACATGAAGGATAGAAATACAGATCAAGCTCCCTTACTTTAGCGATTTACTTCGCCAAACAAAACAAAGGGGAGGGCAAAATTCTACGAACCCTTTTTGTTTTATTTTAGGTTAGGTTCAAGTTTGACGGGAATAATATTCTACGACTAGCAACTCATTTATTTCCAAACCGACCCACTTACTATCTATTATTTGATTGACTGATCCTTTATATTGGGATGGGTGAAGAGTTAAATGTTTTGGCAATTTTTCACGGGGAGATGAATCAAGATAATTTTGAATCAATGCTCTGGATTTTTGTTCATCCCTTGTAGTAATAATATCTCGGGGTTTGCATCGATAACTTGGTATATCCACTATATGACCATTAACTAAAATATGCCTATGGTTAACTAATTGTCGGGCTCCAGGAATGGTCGAAGCCATACCTAATCGAAAAAGGATGTTATCCAAACGCATTTCAAGTAATTGTAGTAAAACCTGACCTGTTGACCCTTTGGCTTTTCCAGCGATATGAACGTATTTAAGTAATTGTCTTTCCGTTAGACCATAATGAAAACGCAATTTTTGTTTTTCTTCTAAACGAATACGATATTGAGATTTTTTCCCGGAGCGTGATTGGTTTCTAGGATCACTTCCGGGTGTGGTTCTTTTACTAGTACATCTGAGAATTTTAAATTGGCTAGTTAGTCCCGGTAAAACACCCAGACGGCGTATTTTTTTGAAACGAGGCCCTCGGTAACGAGACA